ATCGTTTTTTTTAATATCCATTCACTCGTTATTATTATTAGTTAATAATCCTAGTGATTGGATTTATATGCTTATTGTGATAGAAAATTCAATATTCCAAAATTTAATGACTATTCATCTAGTGTGTTTTCATGTAAATAGAGGCAAGAAAGTTCTATGGAAAAATGGTGGTTCAATTCCATGTTGTTTAATAGGAAGTTAGAATACAGGTGTGGGCTAAGTAAATCAATGGATAGTTTTGGTCCTATTGAAAATACCAGTGTAAGTGAAGACCCAATTCTAACTGATATGGATAAAAACATTCAGAGGTGTAGTGATAGTGACAATTCTAGTTACAGTAATGTTGATTATTTAGTCGGCGTTGAGAACATTCGGAATTTCATATCTGATGACACTTTTTTCGTTAGGGATAGTAATAGTAATAGGGACAGTTATTCCAATTTTGATATTGAAAATTCCATTTTTGAGATTGATAATGATCATTCTTTTCTAAGTGAAGATCATTCTTTTCTAAGTGAACTAGAAAGTCTTTTTTATAGTTATAAGAATTTCAGCGATCTGAATAATATATCTAAGAATAACGATCCCGACTATGATCATTACATGTATGATACTAAATATAGTTGGAATAATCACATTAATAATTGCATTAACAGTTATCTTCGTTCTCAAATTTGTATTGATGATTCCATTTTAGATGATAGTGATAAATACAATGATGGTTCCGATAGTGATAAATACATTGATAGTTCCATTTTAGATGATAGTGATAAATACAATGATGGTTCCATTTTAGATGATAGTGATAAATACAATGATGGTTCCGATAGTGATAAATACAATGATGGTTCCGATAGTGATAAATACAATGATGGTTCCATTTTAGATGATAGTGATAAATACAATGATGGTTCCGATAGTGATAAATACAATGATGGTTCCATTTTAGATGATAGTGATAAATACAATGACAACAACAGTTCCATTTTGAATAAAGGCGGAAATATTAATGAAAGAGGGAATTCCAGTGGCACGAATGCTACGAGTGATAGTGCTTTAGAAAGTTCTAATCAACGAGAGAAAACTAAAACTCAAGATTTCAGCCATTTGTGGGTTATATGCGAAAATGAAGATTGTTATGGATTCAATTATAAGAAATTTTTTAAATCAAGAATGAATATTTGTGAATACTGTGGATATCATTTGAAAATGAGCAGTTCAGATCGAATTGAACTTTTGATTGATCAAGGTACTTGGAATCCGATGGATGAAGACATGGTTTCGGTGGATCCCATGGATGAAGACATGGTTTCGGTGGATCCCATTGAATTCAATTTTGAATTCAATTCAGAATCGGATTCTGAATTGAATTCAGAATCTCAATCTCAATTGGATTCTGAATTGGATTCACAATTGGATTCTGAATTGGATTCTGACTCTTTTTCACAATTGGATTCACAATTGGATTCTGAATTGGATTCAGACTCTTTTTCACTATTGGATTCACAATTGGATTCTGAATTGGATTCTGAATTGGATTCTGAATTGGATTCACAATTGGATTATGAATTGGATTCTGAATTGGATTCTGAATTGGATTCACTATTGGATTCTGAATTGGATTTAGAATTGGATTCTGAATTGGATTCAGACTCTTTTTCACTATTGGATTCACAATTGGATTCTGAATTGGATTCTGACTCTTTTTCACAATTGGATTCTGAATTGGATTCTGACTCTTTTTCACTATTGGATTCACAATTGGATTCTGAATTGGATTCTGAATTGGATTCTGAATTGGATTCACAATTGGATTATGAATTGGATTCTGAATTGGATTCTGAATTGGATTCACTATTGGATTCTGAATTGGATTTAGAATTGGATTCTGAATTGGATTCAGACTCTTTTTCACTATTGGATTCACAATTGGATTCTGAATTGGATTCTGACTCTTTTTCACAATTGGATTCACAATTGGATTCTGAATTGGATTCACAATTGGATTCACAATTGGATTCACAATTGGATTCACAATTGGATTCACAATTGGATTCACAATTGGATTCACAATTGGATTCTGAATTGGATTCTGAATTGGATTCAGACTCTTTTTCACTATTGGATTCACAATTGGATTCTGAATTGGATTCAGACTCTTTTTCACTATTGGATTCACAATTGGATTATGAATTGGATTCTGAATTGGCTTCTGAATTGGATTCACTATTGGATTCTGAATTGGATTTAGAATTGGATTCTGAATTGGATTCAGACTGTTTTTCACTATTGGATTCACAATTGGATTCTGAATTGGATTCTGAATTGGATTCACAATTGGATTCACAATTGTATTCAGAATTTTATTCAGAATTGAATTCTGAATTGGCTTCACTATTGGATTCACAATCGGATTCAGACTCTTTTTCACAATTGGATTCACAATTGCCTTTAGCATCGGATTCTCAATGGGATTTCGAATCGGATTCTGAATGGGATTCAGAATCCGATTCAGAATCTATGAAAAAATTTATGAAAAAAATTGAGAAACAAGGGAAAGAGGAAGAAGAAGAGGAATCTTATGAGGAATCTTATGAGGAAGAGGAACAGGAATCTTATGAGGCAGAGGAACAGGAATCTTATGAGGAAGAGGAACAGGAATCTTATGAGGCAGAGGAACAGGAATCTTATGAGGAAGGGGAACAGGAATCTTATGAGGAAGAGGAATCTTATAAAGATCGTATTGATTCTTACCAAAGAAAGACAGGATTAAAAGATGCTATTCAAACAGGCACAGGTCAACTAAATGGTATTCCCGTAGCAATTGGGGTTATGGAGTTTCAGTTTATAGGGGGTAGTATGGGATCCGTAGTAGGTGAGAAAATAACCCGTTTGATCGAATATGCTGCCAATCAATTTTTACCTCTTATTCTAGTATGTGCTTCTGGAGGAGCACGTATGCAAGAAGGAAGTTTGAGCTTGATGCAAATGGCTAAAATTTCTTCTGCTTTATATGATTATCAAGTAAATAAAAAGTTATTCTATGTATCGATCCTTACATCTCCTACTACTGGTGGGGTGACGGCTAGTTTTGGTATGTTGGGGGATATCATTATTGCCGAACCCAATGCAACCATCGCATTTGCGGGTAAAAGAGTAATTGAGCAAACATTGCATATAACAGTACCTGAAGGTGTACAAGAGACTGAAAATTTATTCGATAAAGGCTCATTTGATTTAATTGTACCGCGTAATCTTTTAAAGGGCGTTCTTAGTGAGTTATTTCAGCTCCATGCTTTCTTTCCTTTGACTCCAAATTAAATTGACTCCAAATTAAATGAAGTAAAGCTTTCCATTTTTCAATTTTTTTATCATTTATTTTGATTATTTATTAGTTAGTATAATATATATAATAAAATAAATATATAAATCGAAAAATAATCAAAATAATAAGAAAATAATAAGATAAATCTAAATAAATAATAATCTAAATAATAAGATTAATCTAAATTAATATAAATAGAATTCAATATTCAATATAATAAAATAATTCTAATAAAAAATAGAATTCTATATTATTCAATTTTTTATTATACTCTATTTATAAATAAAATTACTCTATTTATATTTATATCTATTTATATTTATAAATAAAATCGAATTCTATTATAATAGAATTATACTATTCTAAAATTCATTCTAAAATGAATATTCAATATTACTATTTTTTTTTATTCTATTTCAAATTCAAATTCTAATTAATATTGAATTTTTATTAATAATTTAATATATATATATATATACTCATACTCATTTAGATATACTTACATTTAGATATACTTAGTAGAATTCTATCTAGAATTCTATTCTATATAGATTTCTATATAAAAATCTAATATAAAAATCTACTTGGTATAAGTATATATGATATGAATTCTAGTGATTCAAAAATCTCTTTATAACAATATAAAAATAGAAAAATAACAGGTAAAAATCTTAATAGAACAATAACAAAAAACTCAAAAAATAACAGGTACAAATATTAAATCGAGGTACCCATTCTATGACAACTCTCAGCAACTTACCCTCTCTTTTTGTGCCTTTAGTAGGCCTAGTATTTCCGGCAATTGCAATGGCTTCTTTATTTCTCCATGTTCAAAAAAACAAGATTTTTTAGATACGGACGTCAGTAGGGACAAATCTCATCTATTTTTTTTAGATCTAGAAGCAATTTGGTGAATTACTCCTAAAGGTTTACATAAAAATAGTGCTAGTTGATGAGAGTTACTTTGCAAACAAGGAAAAGTCAAATAAAATTCATTTGATTGGGTTATTTTCTCAATTCCAAAAAAAAAATACAACTGGATCTAATATGGGTTGGCGATCAGAACGTATATGGATAGAACTTATAACGGGGTCTCAAAAAATAAGTAATTTTTGCTGGGCCGTTATCCTTTTTTTAGGTTCATTAGGGTTCTTATTGGTTGGAACTTCGAGTTATCTTGGTAGGAATTTGCTATCTTTATTTCCATCTCAGCAAATTCTTTTTTTTCCACAAGGGATCGTGATGTCTTTCTATGGAATCGCTGGTCTCTTTATTAGCTCTTATTTGTGGTGTACAATTTTGTGGAATGTAGGTAGTGGTTATGATCGATTCGATAGAAAAGAGGGAATAGTGTGTATTTTTCGTTGGGGATTTCCTGGAAAAAATCGTCGTATCCTTCTCCGATTCCTTATGAAAGACATTCAGTCCATCAGAATAGAAGTTAAAGAGGGTATTTATACTCGTCGTGTCCTTTATATGGAAATCAGAGGACAGGGGGTCATTCCCTTGACTCGTACTGATGAGAATTTGACTCCACGAGAAATTGAACAAAAAGCGGCAGAATTGGCCTATTTCTTACGTGTACCAATTGAAGTATTAAAAAATTGAAGTATTAAAAAAAAAAAAAAAGAACTGAAAAATGAATGCTTTCTTAAAAAAAAAACGGAAAAATTTCTTGAATTTTTTTTTTTGGAAATGTTTGATATTTTTTTTTTTGATAGATTAATAGAAATTTGATAGATTAATAGAAAAGAGAAAGGGTGTTTTTTTGTTTCGAAATCCAACTACCAACTAACTAATATTCATTACTTGAAGTGCTCTTTCATGCATTCATCGAAAGGGGCAATTGTGTCGAATTTTAGCAATTGATATCTTTGGAAAAAAGATTTTTTCTTCATTCAAATTGAAAGCAGACTCTTTCTTTTTCTTATTCTATTTGTGTATTCTTTCTAAATTCAAGAACTAACTCCCGAATTGCAAATAAAAAAAACGTGAGAATCTATTTATAGGCTCTATGACTTGGAATAGAACTTATGCTTGATAGAAATATTCTTATCATATAGAGTTGACGAATGAGGTGAAGCTGACTTCATTAAAGACGAAAAATGACAAAAAAGAAAGCATTCATTCCCCTTCTATATCTTACATCTATAGTCTTTTTGCCCTGGTGGATCTCTTTCTCATTTAAGAAAAATATGGAATCTTGGGTTACTAATTGGTCAAATACTAGGCAATCCGAAATTTTCTTGAATGATATTCCAGAAAAGAATATTCTAAAAAAATTCATAGAATTAGAGGAACTGTTACTCTTGGATGAAATGATAAAGGAATACCCGGAAACATGTCTACAAAACCTTCGTATGGGAATCTACAAAGAAACGATCCAATTAATCAAGACGCACAACGAAGATCGTATGAATACAATTTTGCACTTCTCGACAAATATAATCTGTTTCATTATTTTAAGTGGTTATTCTATTCTAGGTAATCAAGAACTTATTATTCTTAACTCTTGGGTTCAAGAATTCCTATATAACTTAAGCGACACAATAAAAGCTTTTTCTATTCTTTTATTAACTGATTTCTGTATAGGATTCCATTCAACCCATGGTTGGGAACTAATGATTGGTTCTGTCTATAAAGATTTTGGATTTGCTCATAATGATCAAATTCTATCTGGTCTTGTTTCCACTTTTCCAGTCATTCTAGATACAATTTTGAAATATTGGATTTTCCGTTATTTAAATCGTGTATCTCCATCACTTGTAGTGATTTATCATTCAATGAATGACTGAAAAAAGGATCCACCGATCCAATTCTAAAGTTTGTTATTTTATAGAAAAGCTAACCATTCCAAAATTGACTTATTCCCTTTTTTTCTTTTTCTTTCTACTCATACAGCGGATTCCTCCTATATTCCAGTAAAATTCTTTCAGTCCATAGCAGAATTATGGATAGGGAACTATACCAGTGACCAACCTAATTTTATTGTAGAACTTTTCAGGATCAATGATTGGACCATGCAAACTAGAAATTACTGTTCTTGGATAAAGGAAGAGATTACTCGATCCATTTCTGTATCGCTCATGATATATATAATAACTCGAGCACCCATTTCCAATGCATATCCCATTTTTGCACAGCAGGGTTATGAAAATCCGCGAGAAGCAACTGGCCGTATTGTATGTGCCAATTGCCATTTAGCTAATAAGCCCGTGGATATCGAGGTTCCACAAGCGGTACTTCCTGATACTGTATTTGAAGCAGTTGTTCGAATTCCTTATGATATGCAAGTGAAACAAGTTCTTGCTAATGGTAAAAAGGGGGCTTTAAATGTGGGGGCTGTTCTGATTTTACCGGAGGGGTTTGAATTGGCCCCCCCCGATCGTATTTCGCCTGAGATTAAAGAAAAGATAGGTAATCTGTCTTTTCAAAGCTATCGTCCCACAAAAAAAAATATTCTTGTAGTAGGCCCTGTTCCTGGTCAGAAATATAATGAAATAACCTTTCCTATTCTTTCCCCCGATCCCGCTACTAAGAGGGATGTTCACTTCTTAAAATATCCAATATACGTAGGCGGTAACCGGGGAAGGGGGCAGCTTTATCCCGACGGGAGCAAGAGTAATAATAATGTTTATAATGCTACAGCTGCGGGTATAGTAAACAAAATCATACGAAAAGAAAAAGGGGGGTATGAAATAACTATAGCAGATGCATCGGATGGCCGCGAAGTGATTGATATTATACCTCCAGGACCCGAACTTCTTGTTTCAGAGGGTGAATCTATCAAACTTGATCAACCATTAACGAGTAATCCAAATGTGGGTGGATTTGGTCAGGGGGATGCGGAAATAGTACTTCAAGATCCGTTACGTGTCCAAGGTCTCTTGTTCTTCGTGGCATCTGTTATTTTGGCACAAATCTTTTTGGTTCTTAAAAAGAAACAGTTTGAGAAGGTTCAATTATCTGAAATGAATTTCTAGGTCCGCGGATTTATCAACATATTAAGTTCGTAAAAATAACGAAATCTTTTTTGTTGATAATTATATCATTCTGTATAATCAAAAGATTATGAGAAGCCCCTTGTTTATTTCTATTCCTTTTCTACCCTATTTAGTTCTACCATATTTAGAGAATACTAGTCAATCATAGTATGTAGATTGTGAAGAAGACTA